AATTCCTAATGAATAGGAAAGTACGGATTCATTTTGAATAATAGATGTCTTTCACATCCAGCTATAACAATGAGTAATCTCTTAATTTTTATTTAAATGGCAGTTCCAAAAAAACGTACTTCTGCATCAAAAAAGCGTATTCGTAAAAATATTTGGAAAGGGAAGGGATATGGGACAGCGTTAAAAGCATTTTCCTTAGGGAAATCTCTTTCTACCGGGAATTCAAAAAGTTTTTTTGTGCGAAAAAAAAATAAGTAATAAAACAAAACGTTGGAATAATCTGAATCGACTTGACTCAAAAAATTGACTCATTTCGAAAATCAAATTAATGAATTCCATTACCTATTGAGTTAATCAATATGAAATGGAATTCGCTCCGCTCTTAGAATATGTATAATAAGAATTCTTTTGTTTACCTTACTCAATTCAATTCAAAAAAAAGAAAAAATACTTTCTTTTTGTTGACAAAAGAATAAACAAAAGATACTCAATTTTTTTTTAGTATATTTTCTCATTTCCAAGGCGGGGAGTCTTATTTTCCCCATCGACCTATTTGTTACAATAATATTGTTACAATAATACAACTTTTGATTTTTTCTCTATATCCACTTTTTCTCTCTATCTATCTATAGAAGAGCAAATAGAAAATCTTGAATCTTTAGTTACTAAAATCATTGAAACTAATTGATTAAAATTTTAAACCCTTTTGTATAACTTTCTTATTTTTTGATTTTCTCTGAATTCCTATATACACCCCCATATATCTCTCGAGATCAACTCAATCAAGAAAATCAAAAACACTTAGTGAAGAGAGTCTGGATAAATAATGTATCAATTTTGAGTGATCCAAAATAGGTTTTTTTTTTCTTTTGGATTCATTAAGAAAATGGATTTTTTTGGAGTTCTATCCTATTAATTGATAATAAATAAAACTATCTAGTTTTAAAGATAAAGAGTTCAAGTTGAGGAGAGTATAAAATACACAAAAATATTAATAAAACTAAGACCCTAAACTAAAATAATGAACCTTCAAATACCTATTTGAACTAATTTTTATTCATCCATTTGAATCTTTCCTAAAAAATATTGCAACCAATTGAATTCTTAAATCTAGACGATTGCTTATTCATAGGCTATTATGAGTTCAAGACAAGCCGCTATGGTGAAATTGGTAGACACGCTGCTCTTAGGAAGCAGTGCTAGAGCATCTCGGTTCGAGTCCGAGTGGCGGCATGCCATCTTCTAAAAAAACTAAATAGATCCTATAATGAATTCAATTCCTGATTTCTTGTAATTAAAGAACTCCTCTTTTTTAAGATTTTTATGATATTTTCAACCTTAGAGCATATATTAACTCATATTTCTTTTTCGATCGTTTCAATTGTAATTACAATTCATTTGATAACCTTTTTAGTCGATGAAATCATAAAACTCTACGATTCGTCAGAAAAGGGCATGATAATGACTTTTTTCTGTATAACAGGATTATTAGTTACTCGTTGGATTTATTCGGGACATTTTCCACTAAGTAATTTATATGAATCATTAATCTTCCTTTCATGGAGTTTCTCCCTTATTCATATAGTTTCGTATTTCAAAAAAAATCAAAATTTTTTAAGCACAATAATCGGCCCAAGTGCTATTTTTACCCAAGGCTTTGCTACTTCAGATCTTTTAACTGAAATACACGAATCTACAATATTAGTACCCGCTCTTCAATCCGAGTGGTTAATAATGCACGTAAGTATGATGATATTGGGCTATGCAGCTCTTTTATGTGGATCATTATTATCAGTAGCACTTCTAGTCATTGCAGTTAGAAAAAACAGAAAGTTTTTTTTTACAAGTAATCATTTATTAAATTTAAATGGGTCATTTTTTTTTGGTGAAATCGAATACATGAATGAAAGAAGCAATGTTTTACAAAATACTTCTTTTTTTTCTCCGAAGAATTATTACAGGTCGCAATTTATTCAACAATTGGATTATTGGAGTTATCGGGTTATTAGTCTAGGATTTCTCTTTTTAACCATAGGGATACTTTCTGGAGCAGTATGGGCTAACGAAGCATGGGGATCATATTGGAGTTGGGACCCAAAGGAAACTTGGGCATTTATTACTTGGATCGTATTCGCGATTTATTTACATATTCGAACCAATATAAAATGGAAGGGTATAAATTCCGCAATTGTGGCGTCTATTGGCTTTCTTATAATTTGGATATGCTATTTTGGGGTCAATCTATTAGGAATAGGGCTACATAGTTATGGTTCATTTACATTAACATCTAATTGAATTCAAAAGGATTCAAAAAAGACTCTTACGAATACGAATAGAAAAGTGTACAGTGCATATGCATATAAGATAAAAAAACTTTGTGTGAACTGATGAGAACCCTGTGAATCAAATATTGTAGTGATTCACAGGGTTCTCATCAGTTCAAATTCATTTTTTTACTTAACTTAAGAGAAGAAGAAAAAGCCTTCTTTTTTTCATTGTA